TTCTCTTTCACTTGTAGTATGGGGAAGGAGTGGGCTTTAGAACTAGGAAGATTACTAATTTAGTACTTTACTGAAAAATCTATTTGTATCAATTGTAATCGTTTTGTGAAAGCTTAAAAAAAAAACTTGACTTACTTTAGTTTATCTATATTTAGATATTATTTTTTAGATATATTACTAGTATTAGATTTCTAATTAATCCTCTATTAAATAATTAAATAGTTTTCTTTTATTATTATTTATTCTTAGATATTATCTAAGAATATTCTTATATTCTTAGATTTCTATAATTCTCTAATATATGATATGTATATTATATGGTATTTATATGGTATATAGTATATGCCTGTACTATTCTTCCTACATTTTCCTACATTAATTCTTTCGATGGGCCCCCGGATCCATAAGCATAAGAAGAGATATAAAGAATCAGGAATTCAAGCAGTTGGGCTTGCAATTCTTTTGGATTGATCAAAATGTATACAAATGGGTGTAGAGAAAAAATAAAAAATTCAAGTGTTATTTCATTTTGATGTACGTCTAGTATATATTATTACTTAGATATAGATATCTATTGTCAATTGATCTATATAAGAGAAAGCTTCTTTCTGTATACAATACAACTTTATGTTTTATGTACTAAGAATATGAATGAATATGAAATATTCTACAATACTCAATTGTATAGTGTGGTAGAAAGAGCTATATATAGCTCTTTCTACCACACTATCTCAGATACTTCTGATTCCACATTTCATTTAAGACTTAACTAGAGTTTTAAACCCTTTCATTTCTTCAATCATTGATAAAAATGAATAATTCAAGTTTCATTCAAATTAATCATTTTGGCTGACTGTTTTGACGTATATGATAAGTAAAAAGGCAGTAGGAACTAAAATGAACAGCGCAGTAGCAATAAGCGCAAGAATATTGACTTCCATAATCTCTTTGTTTTCTTCTTTCACAATAATTCGGGATCTAATCCCATAGAGATGATAAAGTGGACTCCTATCAATTCAAAGGTATGAATTGCATCTTGATGATACTAACAATATTATGAATAACAATATCAAATAAATTTATCGTCGCGAATTGAATAGTCTAACATAGTCTAACATAGTATAACATAGGAAGATCTTTTATCTATACTCAATATAAATGAAATAGAAAGAAAAATAGGATTCTTACTTATGGTTCTTTATGAAACAATTTCATGAATCTACTCATAAAAAGTTCCTATATTTCTTATTCAATAGAAAGAATTGAAAAAAAAAAAAGAAAATAGAATAAGAAAAATAAAAAATATATAAAAAAATAGATAAATAGTAATAAATAGTAAATAGAAAGAAGAGCCATTAAACCATTCTGATTAAATTTCTGAGCAGCACTCAGAGCCTCTAGTCAGTCTGAATACAAAGTATCTTAAGTTCTTTGTCACAATTATTCAATGAATTTACCATCAGCCTATCCAATCTAATTTCATCGCAAACAGAGTTAGTAGACACTACCTCAATATTAAGAAAGTTCTAGTTTAAAATAATTAGGGAGTCTTTATAGTCTTTTTTAGAATCCTTTCTTCAACCTTAGTAGCCAAAAAGGAGTGTCCCTTAGGAACCTTTGGATACCAAGATTTCCGACTTCTTACTTTCATAGTTCTGATACCCAGAATGAATTCTCACTATTTCTTTTATTTGATTCAATTCAGAATAGCCCAAATCGATCATTAATAAGATTGGGTTGCTTCAGATTTCTTGGTACCTTTTTGAGCCACACTCAGAACCCAGATTTTGAGAAAAAAGATGACAGGCTTTTATAGGCCCTACGAGTTCTCAAAATCAAGTATCAACAGACCTAGCCCTTGCCTATGCTTTTACGGGGCAATAATTCGTCAAGTTCGATCAACAGGATTAATAAATTTCAAGTATTTTTTTGTTGATCAGGCGACACCCAGATTCGAACTGGGGATAAAGGATTTGCAGTCCCCCGCCTTACCACTTGGCCATGCCGCCAAATTCCATCCAAAATGGATAAAGATAAAGAAATTCTATAATTATATTATTATATTAGAAATTATATTATTTATATAATTATATTATTTATAATTATATTATTTATATTATATTTATATTATATTATAATTATATATATATATATATATATTATATATATTTAGTATTCTATATATTTAGATTTCTTTCTATTTTCTATTTCTATTCCTTTCCTCATTTTGTTTTGATTTAAATTTTTTACTTTCTTAATTTCTTTTCTTTTTGAATCTTGAATCCCATTGTACTTATCCTTTTCCAAAAAAGAATTCCTCTTTTTTATTGGATCCTTTTTCTATCCTATCCTTTTCTTCGATTGATTTTATCTCAAAACACGCGTCGCTTAAAAACTTACCTTCTCTTTTCACTTTTCTATAGATCTATCGAATCTATAGAAAAGTGAAAAGATTCCCGGCCCCGGTCACAGACTGTAAAATGCAGGGCAATTTAGAATAATTCATTCTTTACTTCATTAACTATTTACTTATTACTCTTTTACTCTTACTTACTTTGAATTAGCGAACAGCTCTTAATTTTGTATATCCATTTGTATTACCTTAATGGTTAATGGATGCAAAATCCAATTGATTTACGACTAATCATTATCAATTCTAATTATAAGAAAATATATGGTTATATGTAAACCCCAGAACAGAAATTTTTATACGTGAATACCGAACCCGGATCTATTTCTTATGCACATATCCCTATATAGTACTTGAATATGAATAGAAGATAGACATTATGATAGAGTGCGACCTAACCTAGGTTGCACCAAGTTCCATTATGATAAAAGATGTGATATACGGATAGCTAGATAGCTATATTGGCATGTACTTCCTAAAGATTACTCCTATGACTATATACGTAATACGTATGCAATTCCATTGTATTTTAGAAATTATACGATCAAAAAAAGATTTGCGAATTCCTTTTTGAACATTCAATTGCGTGTGCTAAAAAAAGGGGAAACTCTATGCTGTTCCTGATTCTTCTGTTTTTATCTCATTCATAGAGAACAGATTGAATCCTTAATTCATTGAATTTTTATTTTTTTGTACCCTTGATCGTAATATCATATTTGACATCCGATAAAAGACTCCATCAGCCTAAGTGACAGAATTTTTCCCAGGAATGCTTTATCAATTTCCATTTCTTTTTATTTGTACCTGGCTCAAGCTCAAATTTGAACTTGTATCAAAAATGCCCTCCATTTTTCTGTCTTGCTTCCGTTCATACGTATGATATATATGGATGGAGTTGACTCAAATTTTATGTGATTCAGTAAACAGAATATCCATTCCATCATTGCTAGATCAATCGGTAGGGTTCGATGAATAGTGAGCCAAGCCAATAATGGGATTTTTTCAATAAATAGGAAATTTCAGATTAAGATGCTCCAGAATGGAAATGAGGGAATGTCCGCAATACCTGGATTTAGTCAGATACAATTTGAGGGATTTTGTAGGTTCATTAATCAGGGCTTGACGGAAGAATTTCATAAGTTTCAAAAAATTGAAGATAGAGATCAAGAAATTGAATTTCAATTATTTGTGGAAACATATCAATTGGTAGAGCCCTTGATAAAAGAAAGAGATGCTGTGTATGAATCACTCACATATTCTTCTGAATTATATGTCCCCGCGGTCTTAATTTGGAAAACCGGTAGAAATATGCAAGAACAAACCGTTTTTATTGGAAACATCCCTATAATGAATTCTTTTGGAACCTCTATAGTAAATGGAATATACCGAATTGTGATCAACCAAATATTGCAAAGTCCCGGTATTTACTACCGTTCCGAGTTGGAACATAACGGAATTTCTGTCTATACCTGTACTATAATATCGGATTGGGGGGGAAGGTCGGAATTAGAAATTGATAGAAAAGCAAGGATATGGGCCCGTGTAAGTAGAAAACAAAAAATATCTATTCTAGTTCTATCATCAGCTATGGGTTTGAATATAAGAGAAATTTTAGATAATGTTTGTTACCCTGAAATTTTCTTGTCTTTCCCGAATGATAAAGAGAAAAAAAAGATTGGGTCAAAAGAAAATGCTATTTTGGAATTTTATCAACAATTTGCTTGTGTGGGGGGGGATCCGGTATTTTCTGAGTCCTTATGCAAGGAATTACAAAAGAAATTTTTTCAACAAAGATGTGAATTAGGAAAGATTGGTCGACGAAATATGAACCGGAGACTTAATCTTGATATACCCCAAAACAATACATTCTTGTTACCACGAGATCTATTGGCTGCTGTGGATCATTTGATTGGAATGAAATTGGGAATGGGTACACTTGACGATATGAATCACTTGAGAAATAAACGTATTCGTTCTATAGCAGATCTATTACAGGATCAATTCGGATTGGCTCTTGTTCGTTTAGAGAATACGGTTCGAGGAACTATATGTGGAGCAATCAGGCATAAATTGATACCGACTCCTCAAAATTTGGTAACTTCAACTTCATTAACAACTACTTATGAATCGTTTTTTGGCCTACACCCTTTATCTCAAGTTTTGGATCGAACTAATCCGTTGACACAAATCGTTCATGGGCGAAAATGGAGTTATTTGGGTCCTGGAGGATTGACGGGGCGAACTGCTAGTTTTCGGATACGAGATATCCACCCGAGTCACTATGGACGTATTTGCCCAATCGACACGTCCGAAGGAATCAACGTTGGACTTATTGGATCATTAGCTATTCATGTGAAGGTTGGTTATTGGGGATCTATAGAGAGTCCGTTTTATGAATTATCTGATAGATCAAAAAATGCACAGATGGTTTATTTATCACCAAATAGAGATGAATATTCTATGGTAGCAGCAGGAAATTCTTTGGCCTTGAATCGGGGTATTCAAGAACAACAGGTTGTTCCAGCTCGATATCGTCAAGAATTCCTGACTATTGCATGGGAAGAGATTCATCTTAGAAGCATTTTTCCTTTCCAATATTTTTCTATTGGAGCTTCCCTCATTCCTTTTGTCGAGCATAATGATGCGAATCGAGCTTTAATGAGTTCTAATATGCAGCGCCAAGCAGTTCCCCTTTCTCGGTCCGAGAAGTGCATTGTTGGAACTGGGTTGGAAGGCCAAACGGCTCTAGATTCGGGGATTTCAGCTATAGCCGAACGCAAGGGAAAAATCATTTATACTGATACTCAAAAGATCCTTTTCTCAAGTAATGGGGATACTATAAGCATTCCATTAGTTATGTATCAACGTTCCAACAAAAATACTTGTATGCATCAAAAAACCCAGGTTCAGCGGGGTAAATACATTAAAAAGGGACAAATTCTAGCGGACGGTGCGGCTACAGCTGGTGGGGAACTCGCTTTAGGAAAAAATGTATTAGTAGCTTATATGCCATGGGAAGGTTACAATTTTGAAGATGCAGTACTAATTAGCGAACGTCTGGTCTATGAAGATATTTATACTTCTTTTCACATCCGGAAATATGAAATTCAGACTCATGTAACAAGCCAAGGTCCTGAAAGAATCACTAAGGATATCTCGCATTTAGAGGCTCGTTTACTCCAAAATTTAGACAGAAATGGAATTGTGATGCTGGGATCTTGGATAGAAACAGGTGATATCTTAGTAGGTAAATTAACACCTCAGACAGCGAGCGAATCGTCATATGCTCCGGAGGATAGATTATTACGAGCTATACTTGGTATTCAGGTATCCACTTCAAAAGAAACTTCTCTAAGACTACCTATAGGAGGAAGGGGTCGAGTTATTGATGTGAGATGGATCCATAGAAAGGGAGTTTCCAATTCTAATCCAGAAAAGATTCGTGTATATATTTCACAGAAACGTGAAATCAAAGTAGGTGATAAAGTAGCTGGAAGGCATGGGAATAAGGGTATAATTTCTAAGATTTTGTCTAGACAAGATATGCCCTATTTGCAAGATGGAACGCCCGTTGATATGGTATTCAACCCATTAGGAGTCCCCTCACGAATGAATGTGGGACAGATATTTGAATGTTCGCTCGGGTTAGCGGGGGATCTCCTAAATAAACATTATAGAATAGGACCTTTTGATGAGAGATATGAGCAAGAGGCCTCAAGAAAACTAGTGTTTTCTGAATTATATGAAGCCAGTAAGAAAACAAAAAATCCATGGGTATTTGAACCCGAATATCCGGGAAAAAGCAGAATATTTGATGGAAGAACGGGAGATCTTTTTGAACAACCTGTTCTAATAGGAAAGTCCTATATCCTAAAATTAATTCATCAAGTTGATGATAAAATCCATGGACGTTCCAGTGGGCATTACGCACTTGTTACACAACAACCCCTTAGAGGGAGGGCCAAACAAGGGGGACAAAGGGTAGGAGAAATGGAAGTTTGGGCTCTAGAGGGATTTGGTGTTGCTCATATTTTACAAGAGATGCTTACTTATAAATCTGATCATATTAGAGCTCGTCAGGAAGTACTTGGTGCTACGATTATTGGAACAACAGTACCTAATCCAGAGGGTGCTCCAGAATCTTTTCGATTGCTCGTTCGAGAACTACGATCTTTGTCCCTGGAACTGAATCATTTCCTTGTATCTGAAAAGAACTTTCAGATGGACAGGAAGGAAGCTTGATCTCAATGAATCAGAATTTCTATTCTATGATCGACCAGTATAAACATCAACAACTTCGAATTGGACCAGTTTCCCCTCAACAAATCATGGCTTGGGCAAAAAAAATTTTACCCAATGGAGAGATAGTCGGAGAGGTGAAAAAACCCTATACTTTTCATTATAAAACTAATAAACCGGAGAAAGATGGATTGTTTTGTGAAAGAATTTTCGGACCCATAAAAAGTGGGATTTGTGCTTGTGGAAATTACCGAGGGATTGGGACTGAAAAAGAAGACCCGAAATTTTGTGAAGAATGCGGAGTGGAATTTGTTGATTCTCGGATACGAAGGTACCAAATGGGATACGTCAAACTTACATGTCCAGTGACTCATGTGTGGTATTTGAAACGTCTTCCTAGTTATATTGCGAATATTTTAGATAAGCCCCTTAGGGAATTAGAGGGCCTAGTATATTGCGATGTGTGATTTGATCAAGATTTTCATTTGACAGATTGAAACTGAGAAACTGTCATCCCATTTAATTTGATTGGGATGCCCCCGGCTCTGACATGTATCTTGGGAGGAGGAACATGAAGCTCAGAATTATGGGTACATTCAAGACTTCAAAATGTAAGAAAAGGGGAATTGATCCATGGTCTGATTCTGTAACAGATAATATAGGAATAGTTAGTTATACCTCGTGAAAAAAGACTTTTTGTGGAATTATACATTCCATTTCTTTGAGAAAGAAATTCTGTTCAGGCAAGCGCAAGCGAATATAGCATGGTTACAGGAGCTTATCTATCGCATATATGCTTCAAGGGATATCATGCACATAACCATCGAGGTGAGTAGAGACCTAAAAAAGAT